GTAAAGTCAATATCTTTTAAAATTTAGACGGATACGTATGAAAAAGAAACTAATAAGATATCTTTTTGATTTACTAAAGAATTTAGTAAATCAACTAAAAAGATATATACACAAAAGAACTTTCCTATTTAGAAATGAGAGTTATTTGCTTTTATTTTTGATTTACTTTTTTTATTTTTATAAAATTTGTATGGTTTTTTTGCGTATGAAAAACAAACAAAAAATATATATTATTTATGTTCTTATTTTGTTTGTTATTTTTCTTTATGTTCTTTAAATTGCTTTATTCTGCAGGAGAAAATGCTACTCACAATATATATTTCAACGAACTAAGTCAATGAGTGATAAAGATAGATAATTTATCTATATCTTTTTTTATATAAAAAAAGATATAGATAAATTCTATAAAAAAAGATATAGATAAATAAAGTAGACAAATAAGACGTATTATTTTATATAGAGTAGTGAGGAATTATGGGACAAAAAATACATCCGCTTGGTTTCAGACTTGGTACAACTCAAAATCATGATTCTATTTGGTTTGCACAACCAAGAAATTATTCCGAGAATCTAAAAGAAGATAAAATAATACGAGATTGTATCAAGAATTATATACAAAAAACGTCCGGTGTCGAGGGAATTGGACGAATCAAGATTAAAAAAAGAATCGATCTGATTCAAGTCATAATCTATATGGGACTTCCAACGTTATTAATGGAGGGTAAGCCTCGAAGAATCGAAGAATTACAGACTAATGTGCAAAAAAAACTTAATTGTGTGACCCGAAAAATTAACATTACAATTACAAGAATTCCAAATGCTTATAGCGACCCTAATATTCTTGCAGAATTTATAGCCGGACAATTAAAGAATAGAATTTCGTTTAGGAAAGCAATCAAAAAAGCTATTGAATTAGCTGAACAGGCAGGTACAAAAGGAGTTCAAGTACAAATTGCGGGACGTATCGACGGAAAAGAAATTGCACGTGTCGAATGGATTAGAGAAGGTAGGGTTCCTCTACAAACCATTCGAGCTAAAATTGATTATTGTTCCTATCCAGTTCGAACTATTTATGGGGTATTGGGAATCAAAGTTTGGATATTTCTAAACAACGACTAATTTACTTTTCCTTATTTTTAGCGTTCCATCTTTTGATAAAAGCAAAAATCACGAATTCTTATTACATTCTTATTCCCAAAAAAGAAATGACAAATTTTATAAGATTGAATAAAAAAATTGATTAATCATTTTATAGTGAAGGAGTTGCTATGCTTAGTGTGTGACTCGTTGGTTTTTTTTAGAGTGGTTAAATTTCTACAAGAATTCGTAGAATTAATTACTAAAGAATTAATAACCTACTCATCGCTTACCATTATCTGGATATAAAGAACCGCGGAAAATAGAAAATCAAAATAAAGATCTATGTGGTGATATAATTATAGCAACTGAAATCAAAAAGAATCTGATTATTAGTTGTAAAGCAATAAGAATATACAGGTAAATGAAGGGGTGAAAGAAAGATAGAAAAAAAGATATCAATGATATAGAATTCTACTATGTAAAGGTCTATGGGTCATTTCATAAAAGGTAGTGTAATAAAGCATCAATATTCTAAATTCATCCATATATGGATGAATATATTCCTAGAATAGACAAATCAAGAGCTGCGAATCAATAAAACTGAGAAGGTTGATTCAACAAAAAAGAATAAAATAAATAATAAAATTTTATTAAAATAAAATCTTATTAATATTAAAGAGGCTCCATTGTAGAATTTAGACCTAACCATAAATCGAAAAGCGATGGGAACGATGGAACCTGTGAATACCTAAGATTATATTAAATTTCATAATCTTACTGATTCATTAGATGGGATGGCGGACGGAACTAAGAATTCATTATTTTTTGAGGAGTTGTGGACTAACCCAACATTACATCTTAAATTTATAATGAAAGAGTAAATATTCGCCCGCGAAAATGTGGATTTTTTTGAATTTAGAAATTTTTGCCAATATGATAATAAAAAAAAAAGACAAATATGGATTCTTATATCAAAACAACATTATCTAGTTAGATATGGATAGCTGGTCTATAAGAATCCATATTTCGTTCTATATCAAAGCAAGATATACAAATTTCTAATAGATAAAATAAATTCTATGAAATGTCAAAAAATCTCGCGATTGTATTCTATTTTAATTAAATTTAATATATATTGTAATTTTTTGAATTTAAAATTAAATTTTTTTGGTTAAATATTTTTGAATCGATTTATTCGCGAGGAGCCGTATGAGGTGAAAATCTCATGTACGGTTCTGTAATAGAGATGGAATTGAGAAATAACCATCAACTATAACCCCAAAAGAACCAGATTCCGTAAACAACATCGAGGAAGAATGAAAGGAAAAGCCTATCGAGGTAATAAAATTTCCTTCGGAAAATATGCTCTTCAGGCACTTGAGCCCGCTTGGATCACATCTAGACAAATAGAAGCAGGGCGACGGGCAATGTCACGAAATGTTCGCCGAGGTGGGCAAATATGGGTACGCATATTTCCAGACAAACCTGTTACAGTAAGACCTACCGAAACACGTATGGGTTCGGGAAAAGGATCTCCCGAATATTGGGTAGCTGTCGTTAAACCCGGCAAAATACTTTATGAAATGGGAGGGGTCCCAGAAAATATAGCTAGAAAGGCTATTTCAATAGCGGCATCCAAAATGCCTATACGAACTCAATTCATTCTTTCAGAATAATCATTAGAACGAAATAGGTCTTTAGTATGAAAAAAATGGTAATTGTTGGTTTCTTTTTTTTTTTGAACACAGAATATTTTTTTTACTTCAACTTTTTGACTGAAAGATAGAAAAAAAGGATATGATTCAACCTCAAACCTATTTAAATGTAGCCGATAATAGCGGAGCCCGCGAATTGATGTGTATTCGAATCATAGGAGCTAGTAATCGACGGTATGCTTATATTGGTGACATTGTTGTTGCTGTAATCAAAAAAGCAGTACCAAATTCATCTTTAGAAAGATCTGAAGTGATCAGGGCTGTAATTGTACGTACTTGTAAAGAACTAAAACGTAGTAATGGTATAATAATAAAGTATGATGATAATGCGGCGGTTCTCATTGATAAAGAAGGAAATCCAAAAGGAACTCGAATTTTTTCCGCAATAGCCCGAGAATTGAGACAGTTAAATTTCACTAAAATAGTTTCATTAGCACCCGAGGTATTATAATACGAGATCGTGATATAGATATATTATTTAGGACTGGAATGAATAGGAAGGAAATAGATTTGAATATCTATTTGAATAGAAGTTAAATAAATTCATATATATATTAGATCTCACATATATACCTTATATACTTGTGTAATGATTATTCTATAATTATGAATATTTATATTAAGATTATATCTTATCAATATGAAAAGTATCCATATTGATAAGTTATTAGAAATAGTAAGTCATTATATTAATTAATAAATATTTTTAAAACAAAATAAGAATAATAATAGATCAAAAAAAAAAAAGAAAAAGGAATGAAATCTATCTATATATATTGAATTGAATATATATAGATAGATTCAAAATAAAAATTCGAATTCAGAATTCTATTTGTATTTATTTGTATTAAAGTATAAAAAAAAATAGAATTCTGAATTCGATATAAGATTATCTATATAGTTTATAATAGGTCATTCATTCATTTTCTTTCTATCTTTTTTTAGTTTTAGAATATTCTAGATTCTAGATTTACATTATACTGATTAGACTAATTAGAATAATATTTTCTATCTATAGATATAGAGTATTATTATATTCTGATATTCAATATTAGATATTTTATTGAATCAAAAAATAAAAAAACAAAAAACAGGAGCACGTTTATTATATCGAAAGTAAGGAGCAATAATCTATCGTGGGTAAAGATACTATCGCTGATATGCTAACCTTGATACGCAATGCTGACATGAATAGAAAAAGAACGGTTCAAATACCACTTACTAATATCACCGAAAACATTGTCAAAATACTTTTACGAGAGGGTTTTGTTGAAAACGTTAGAAAACATCGAGAAAGCAACAAATACTTTTTAGTTTTAACTCTACGGTATAGAAGAAATAGGAAAGAATCGTATAAAACTTTTTTAAATTTAAAAAGGATCAGTACACCTGGTCTACGAATCTATTCTAACTATCAACAAATTCCGAGAGTTTTAGGAGGAATGGGGATTGTAATTCTTTCTACTTCTAGGGGTATAATGACAGATCGAGAGGCTCGATTAGAAAGAATCGGCGGCGAAGTTTTATGTTATATATGGTAATGGTAAATTTGCCGATATCCGATTTCTATGAAAAATTTATATAGATTATTGGAAATATTGTAAATGGAGTAGAGAAAAAATGGATTTCTACTATCTACTCCTGATACCTTAGTGAATGTGTGAAGAGGGTTTAACTAGAATAGAAATAAAAATTCATGAAGATTAAATTACTGAATAACTTCTGAGGGTACGTTCCAGGTTGCTTTAGAGAAATAGAATTTAAATAAGATTCTAGGCTATGTTTACAAAAAAATTGGACGTACTTAATGTATACTACCTGTAAAGGAGAAAAAGGAAGTATAAGTCACTTAATTTAATTTTTTAACTTTAACATGTTTTTTAGGAGGCACAATTATAAGTTAAAAATGTAAGGAAAACCTATTTTCTTCCAATATATAGATTTGGCATTAAATTTTAGTTAAGGAGTTAAATTAAAAATATGAAAGTAGGAGCCTCTGTTCGTAAAATTTGTGAAAAATGTCGATTGATCCGCAGGCGAGGTCGAATTATAGTAATTTGTTCCAACCCAAAACATAAACAAAGACAAGGATAATATTTTAACAAAAAAGGGCTTTATATTAAAAAGAAAGTACCAAATGTACAAATAAAAAAAAAATGATATTCAAATTCAAATAAAAAATCTTATTAATATTCCATTTTCTTA